ATGTGAAATATTATAATAGTGTTTAAATATGTATATTAGGGTGGAAAAAGCTTTCTAGAGGCTTTCCTGTTTCCGGGGGGTTTTCAGGAGAAATAGCGATTTTAGGAGTTTTGGGGGGTAGGGGGGTTTTACGCGCAAAAAAGCCGGGGGTAAATCTTAAATAGTCAGAGAAATAAAGATATAACTTATGCTCTTGATAAAATAATATGTGGTTATTGAAATAATATATCCTGTTGCCACGAAAATACTATTCCATTTTGAATAAAAAGATTAAATGTTCTACCTTGATTATTTCGTTGTTCGGTTGCACTCTGAAATGTCAGGTGAAAAGAAGACAAAAAGAATAACCCCTGACCCGCTGGAGAGGATGCCTGCATGGTGGGTGATTAAGAAGTATGGATTTACACCAATAACTTATGCAAGCGTCAATAAAACTATGGGGAAGCTTAGAACGGTTAGTCCTTGAAGTAGGAGCCAAATGCCAGGAATAGTTCACTCAGTGAAACCCTCACGATTTTTGTCCTTGACCATCAATAAACGGTATCACGATAGAGTTAATATTTATGGTAGGTTCTCATAGCCAAACTTGCCCTAGTGACAACAATAGTGGTGGTATTTGAGATATATGTCCAATTAGTCTGAGTAAAACCTTTATGTTGTTCAATCAAATATTGCATAATGGAATGTTCAGAAGGCATGTTTAACCACACATAAAATTAATGTCTCATGTCTAATTATGCTTAAGGGGTGGCAAGTCAGGTATTTGTAACCATAATTATATATGGTGATAATACATATATGTTATTGCAACATTGTAATCTAATTATGCATTGTATGGGTAAGTGGTGTAAAATGCATTTATGTAATTGCTGAAGTATTGTATATGTTTTGAGCAGAAAATAGTTTAATGTAAGAATCCTAGCTTTGGGAGTTAGGGGCAGGAGTTAGAGTCTCCTTTTTCTGAGCAGTAGGGAGGATTTTAACCTCCGACGTCCGGTTTACAAGACCGGCGCTCTGATGCTGAGCTACTAGTGCAGGCTCATCCGAGCATTTTGTTTTCAACTCATCCTGCTAAGGGTGTAAAGACCAGGAATAGGAGGAAGTAGAGGACTGAGGCAATTTGCCCAATAATAATAAAGGGGTGTTCGACTGGTATTCCTCCAATTCAGGTTAGAATCATGACGTCTGCGACAAGGGTTCAAAATAGGAATTGTGTGATTGGGCGGAAGGTTAGGCCTCGTTGTTTAGACGTGTGAAGGATTGGGACGACTATAAGGACAAGAATGGAGAATAGTAATGCTAGGACTCCTCCAAGTTTGTTGGGAATTGATCGGAGAATTGCGTAGGCAAATAGGAAGTATCATTCTGGCTTGATGTGTGGAGGGGTAACTAGGGGGTTGGCTGGGGTGAAGTTGTCGGGGTCGCCAAGCAGATTAGGGGAGAATAAAGCTAGGGAGGCTAGTGCAGTGAGGAGTGCTGCGAAACCCAGGAGGTCTTTGTAAGAGAAGTAGGGGTGGAAAGAGATTTTATCTGCGTCTGAATTTAGGCCTGTAGGGTTGTTTGATCCAGTTTCGTGGAGGAAAAGGACGTGAAGGATAAAGACAGCTGCGATAATAAATGGAAGGAGGAAGTGGAATGCGAAGAATCGAGTGAGGGTTGCGTTGTCTACGGAAAAGCCTCCTCAAATCCATTGGACAAGGGTGTTTCCTACGTAGGGTACGGCAGATAGTAGGTTGGTAATGACCGTTGCACCTCAAAATGACATTTGTCCTCAAGGAAGGACGTAACCTACGAAAGCAGTTCCTATGAGTAGAAGGAGAAGGACTACCCCGGTGTTTCAGGTTTCTTTATATAGGTATGAGCCATAGTATAGGCCACGACCAATGTGGAGGTAAATGCAGATGAAGAAAAAGGATGCTCCGTTGGCATGTATATTGCGGATAAGTCAGCCGTAGTTTACGTCTCGGCAGATATGTGCTACGGATGTGAAGGCGGTTGCGATATCAGAGGTATAATGCATGGCCAAGAAAAGGCCTGTTAGGATTTGGGTTGCTAAGCAGAGTGCTAGGAGGGAGCCGAAGTTTCATCATGCTGAAATGTTGGAGGGAGCAGGGAGGTCGATTAATGAATCGTTAACGATTTTTAAGAGTGGGTGGGTTTTACGGAGATTGGCCATTAGGGTTCTTGTAGTTGAATAACAACGGTGGTTTTTCAAGCCATTAGTCCTGGTTAGAGTCCTGGCAGGAATTATGACTTTTATTATGTATTTATTTTTATTTTGTTTTGTTTTTGGATTAATTGCGGTTGCTTCTAACCCTTCACCTTATTTTGCTGCACTTGGGTTGGTAGTTGTAGCTGGAATGGGATGTGGTGTTTTGGTAGGGCACGGGGGTCCTTTTTTATCTCTTGTATTGTTCTTAATTTATCTAGGGGGTATGTTGGTTGTGTTTGCGTATTCGGCAGCTCTAGCTGCTGAGCCATATCCGGAAACTTGGGGAAGTCGACCAGTTACAATATATATGATTGCATATGTGTTGATTGTAGTCGTGGTGTCTGGGTTGTTCTGGGGAGGGTGATATGAGTCTTCTTGAGGGTCGGCGGATGAGCTAGCAGAGTTTTCTGTGTTTCGGGGAGATATGGCGGGGGTTGCGTTAATGTATTCTTTGGGCGGTTGAATATTGATTATTAGTGCTTGGGTCCTTCTCTTGACTTTATTTGTAGTACTGGAGTTGACTCGTGGGTTAAGTCGTGGGGCTTTGCGGGCTGTTTAGGGTAGGATGAGGAGTAGTATAATGATTAATGTGAGGAAAAAGATGGAGAGATAGGTTTTAACCATTCCTTGTTGAATGTTGCTTGCTGTGGAGATGAGAGGAAGGTTGAGGGAGGTAATGGCTTTAGGGCCTGTTTTTTCTAGCCATGTTTGGTCTACTAGTTGGCTGGCAATTAGTTGGCCTAGTGTTAGGTTTAGTTTAGGGGTAAAGCGGTGGATGATTGCTGGGAAAAAGCCTAACATGTTAGAGAAATGGTGGGCTGGAAGAGTTGGTGTGGGTGAATATTGTTTACTTGTGAGGGAGGCTAGTTCAAGGGCAATTAATACTCCAAGAATGGTAACTGCCAGGGCAGCTAGTTTTAGGATGGGTGGTATAGTCATAACTGGGGTTTTTAAAGGAAGAATGTTTGATGTAATTAGAAGGCCAGCGATAATGCTCCCTCAGGCTAGTCGTTTAATAGGGTTAATCACTGTTGGATTGTTTTCGTTAATAGGGGAAAGTGCATTAAATCGGGGGTGACCCATGACTACAAAGAAGACGATTCGTATGCTGTAGATAGCGGTGAATGAGGTTGCTAGGAGGGTCAGGACTAGGGCTCAGGCGTTAAGGTGGGAGGTGTTTAGTGCTTCGATAATGGCGTCTTTTGAGAAGAAGCCTGCAAGGAAGGGGGTACCGGTGAGGGCTAGGCTGCCAATAGTTAGGCAGGAGGAGGTGAATGGGGTGAGGTGATGCATTCCTCCTATTTTGCGGATGTCTTGTTCGTCGTTTAGGCTGTGAATAATAGAGCCTGAGCAGAGGAAGAGTATTGCTTTGAAGAATGCGTGTGTACAGATATGGAGGAAGGCAAGTTGGGGTTGGTTAAGGCCAATAGTTACTATTATTAGGCCTAGTTGACTTGATGTTGAGAAGGCAACGATTTTTTTGATATCGTTTTGGGTGAGGGCGCAGGTGGCTGTAAAGAAAGTTGTGAGGGCACCTAAGCAGAGGCAGGTTGTTAGGGCGGTTTGGTTATTTTCTATGAGGGGGCTCATTCGAACGAGGAGGAAGATTCCTGCGACAACTATTGTGCTGGAGTGTAGTAGGGCAGAGACCGGCGTAGGGCCTTCCATTGCGGACGGAAGTCACGGGTGAAGTCCAAATTGAGCTGATTTTCCGGTTGCAGCTACAATTAATCCTAAAAGGGGGTAAGTAAGGTCGAAGTCTTTAGCTGCGGCAAATATTTGTTGTATTTCTCACGAATTAAAGTTTGTAGCTATTCATGCTATTGCGAAGATTAGTCCGATGTCTCCGACTCGGTTGTAAAGCACTGCTTGTAGGGCTGCGGTGTTGGCGTCTGCTCGGCCGTATCATCAGCCGATTAGGAGGAAGGATATGATTCCGACGCCTTCCCATCCAATGAAGATTTGGAATATGTTGTTTGCGGTAACTAGAATAATTATAGCGATGAGGAAGATTAGTAGGTATTTAAAGAATCGGTTTATGTACGGGTCTGAGTGTATGTATCAAGATGCAAATTCTAGAATGGATCATGTTACGTAGAGGGCAATGGGGGTAAAGATAATGGAGTAGTGGTCAAATTTTAGGCTAATGTTGATGTCGAAGGTGAGGGTATTTATTCAATTTCAGTTAGTGATGATGGTTTCTAGTCCTTGGTTGAGGTAAATGAATAGGGGGAGGAGGCTAACAAAGAAAGCAAGTTTTACTGCTGTTTTCACTTGTGTCAATGCTCACTCTGGGTCTTGTGGGTGGGGATTTAGTGTGGTTAGGACTGGGTAGATTAGGAGTGTAAAAATAATAATAAGGCTGGAGGTTATTATAAGCGAGGTAGGGTGCATAGCTGCTACTTGGATTTGCACCAAGAGTCTTTGGTTCCTAAGACCAACGGATTAGCTGTTATCCTTTAGGAGCGGGCTCGAGTGAGCCTTGGAGTTCAACTAAGGTGACGAAGATTAGCAGTCTTCGTTGCTGGCGAGCCTCTCTCGGTGAATGAGAGGGGTTTAACCTCCAGTTTCTAGAATCACAATCTAGCGTTTTGGTTTAAACTACATTCACAGGCGGTTCATCCTCAGATGAGCTCTGGTTTAAGAATAAGGAGAATTAGGGGAAGAATGTGGAGGAGAATAAGTAGGTGTTCTCGAGAGTGGGAGGGTTCGAGGGCAATAATGTGTCCTGGGAGAGGACCTCGTTGAGTTATTAAGAACATGTAGAGGGAATAACCGGCGGTAATGAGTGTACCAGCTCCTGTTAAAGCTAGAGTTCATCAAGATCAGTTGAAAAGGGATGTGATGATTATAAGTTCTCCCATGAGATTTGGTAGAGGTGGGAGAGCAAGATTAGCTAGGCTTGCAATAAATCATCAGGTTGCCATTAGTGGAAGGACTATTTGTAGGCCGCGGGCAAGGATTATTGTTCGGCTATGTGTTCGTTCGTAATTAGTATTTGCTAAGCAAAAGAGGGCAGAGGATGTGAGGCCGTGGGCAATTATTAGAATAAGGGCTCCTGTAAAGCCTCAGGGTGTTTGAATAAGAATACCTCCTGCTACTAGGCCCATGTGGCTTACTGATGAATAGGCAATGAGTGATTTTAGGTCTGTTTGGCGCAGGCAAATAGATCCTGTTATAATTACTCCTCAGAGGGCGAAGATAATGAATGGATAGCTAAGTTCTTTGGTTAAGGGCTCTAGTATGATTATTATTCGTATTATACCGTAACCCCCAAGTTTTAGAAGTACTGCCGCGAGGACTATTGAGCCTGCAATTGGAGCCTCAACGTGGGCTTTAGGAAGTCAAAGGTGGACGCCGTACAGAGGTATTTTTACCAAGAAGGCTAAGAGACAGCCTGCTCATCAGAGTTTATCTGCATAGGTGGAAAGAGGAATGGGGTTGGAGTATTGGAGGGTGAGTAGTGAGAGTGAGCCTGTATTGTTTTGTAAAAGAAGTAGTGCGACAAGAAGGGGAAGGGAGCCTGCTAAAGTGTAGAAAAGGAAATAGGTCCCTGCGTTAAGACGTTCAGTTTGGTTTCCTCAGCGCGTAATAATAATTAGGGTGGGGATAAGGGTGGCTTCAAACATAACATAAAATATAATTACTTCAGTCGCTCCGAAAGCTAGAATAAGGAAAAACTGAAGGGAGGTCAGTAGTGTGATGTATATTCGTTGGCGATTAATTGGTTCTGAGGATGTGTGGTTTTGGCTTGCAAGAATTATAAGGGGAAGAAGTCAGCAGGTGAGGACTAAAAGAGGGGTGGATAAGGCGTCGGTTGCTATGTAGTTGTTTAAGCAGGATCAGCCTGTTTCAGAAAGGTTTTTTAGTCAGGTTAGGCTGGCCAAGGCAATGACGAAACTGTGGGCCAAGGTGGTTGGCCATAGTCATTTTGCGGGCGTTAATCAGGTTGTTGGTACTAACATAAGAGTTGGAATTAAAATTTTTAGCATTGTAGTAGGTTTAGGCTTTGTAGGCGGTCCGTTCCGTGCGTTCGGGCGGTGGCGACTAGAAGAGCGAGTCCTGCGCTTGCTTCACATGCTGAGAAGGCCAGCAGAAGTATAGGTGAGGCTGAAAAGCTAGTGGAATCTAGTTGAAGGGTCCAGAGGGAGAGGGCAACGAAGAGTGAGAGTATTATTCCTTCTAGACAGAGTAGGGCGGAGAGAAGGTGATAGCGATGGAATGCTAAGCCTGCTAATCCTAGTATAAATGTTGATGAGAAGGCAAAGTGAACAGGGGTCATACAGGTAATTATGGACTTTAACCATAAGCTTTTGAGCCGAAATCAAATATTTTAATTAAACTAATAACCTATTCGGCTCATTCTAAACCTCCTTGAATTCATTCATAAATTAATCCTAGGGTAAGTAGAGCTAGGACTAAGGAGGCTCAAAGAAAGGTTAGGATTGGCGTGTCTAGTTGGTCACCTCATGGGAGGGGTAGAAGGAGGGCAATTTCTAGATCAAATAGGAGAAAAAGAATGGCAACTAGAAAAAATCGAAGGGAGAAAGGTAGGCGGGCCGATCCTAATGGGTCAAATCCGCATTCATAGGGTGAAAGCTTTTCGTGGTCGGGGTTTATTTGGGGAAGTCAGAAGGAGACGATGGCAAGGATAATTGATAGGAGAGTTGCGATTGCAATAACGGTAGTAATTAAATTCATTATCTTTCCTTGGACTTTAACCAAGACCGGGTGATTGGAAGTCACTTATACTATTTAATACTAGAAAGATTATGAGCCTCATCAGTAGATTGATACATAGAGGAAGAGTCAGACAACGTCTACGAAATGTCAGTATCAGGCAGCTGCTTCAAATCCAAAGTGATGATCGGATGTAAAGTGGTGGCGAAGTTGGCGTAGGAAGCAGACGGCTAGGAAGGTAGAGCCAATAATAACGTGGAGGCCGTGGAAACCAGTTGCAACAAAGAAGGTAGAGCCATAGACTCCATCTGCGATGGTAAATGGGGCTTCATAATATTCTATTGCTTGGAGACATGTAAAATATCCCCCTAGGAGAATGGTTAGGGCTAGAGATTGAATTGCTTGTTTTCGTTTTCCCTCTATAATGCTATGGTGGGCTCATGTTACTGTTACTCCAGAGGCGAGTAGAACTGCTGTGTTTAGAAGGGGGACTTCAAATGGGTCAAGGGCCGTGATTCCTGTTGGTGGTCAGCATCCGCCTAGTTCAGGTGTGGGTGCGAGGCTTGAGTGATAGAAAGCTCAAAAGAAGCCTAGGAAGAAAAGAACTTCTGAAGTAATGAAAAGGATTATTCCGTATCGGAGACCTTTTTGTACGGGAGGGGTGTGGTGGCCTTGAAATGTCCCTTCTCGTACTACATCTCGTCATCACTGAGCTGTTGTAAGGGTAACAAGGATAAGTCCGAGTGTTATTAGTAGTGAAGAGTGGAAGTGGAATCAGATTGCTAATCCTGAGGTTATTAATAGGGCACCTACGGCGCCCGTTAGGGGTCATGGGCTGGGGTCGACTATATGATAGGGGTGTGCTTGATGGGCCATTAGACGTTTTCTTGTAGGTACAAGCTTAGTAGTAGAACAAATACGTAGGCTTGAATCATTGCTACTGCCACTTCTAGCAGTGTAAGTAAGAATAGGAGAATGGTTGTTAAGATGGCTACTGTGGGCATTAGAGGGAGGAGAACAAATGCGGCTGTGGCAATAAGTTGAATAAGTAGGTGGCCAGCTGTGAGGTTGGCTGTAAGTCGAACGCCTAGGGCAAGGGGACGGATGAATAGGCTAATTGTTTCGATGATAATAAGGACGGGGATTAGGAGGGTTGGGGTTCCTTCGGGAAGGAGATGACCGAGAGCATGGGTGGGTTGGTTTCGTATTCCAATAATAACAGTGGCGAGTCAGAGAGGTACTGCTAGTCCCATATTGAGAGAAAGTTGCGTAGTAGGCGTGAAGGTGTAAGGGAGAAGTCCTAGTATGTTAAGTGTAATTAAAAAGATTATTAAGGAAGTGAGCAGAGTTGCTCATTTATGCCCTCCTGGGTTTAAGGGGAGGAGAAGTTGTTGTGTAAAGCGGTTAATGAATCAGCCTTGTAGGGTAAGTAGTCGATTGTTTAGTCATCGTGCGGACGGGGTTGGGTAGAGGACTCAGGGTAGTGTCAAAGCAAGTGCTATTAGTGGTACGCCTAAATAAACTGGGCTTATAAATTGATCGAAGAAGCTTATTGCCAAGGTCAAGATCAGGCTTCTGTTTTAGGTTTTTCTGTGCTTTGAGGGGTTGGCTCGTTTGGGTATGTGTGGGACATAACCTTAGAGGGAAGAACTGTAAGAAAGATTAGTCAGGAGAAGGTTAGGATGGCGAATCAGGGTGCGGGGTTTAGTTGGGGCATGTCGCTGAGGGTGGTTGGTAGTCACCAATCTTTAGCTTAAAAGGCTAACGCTTTGTACCAATTTAGCTTCTTAGCGAGGCGTCTTCAATTATTGATGATGTTCAGTTTTCAAAGTGTTCTAGAGGAACAGCTTCTACTACAATAGGCATGAAGCTATGGTTTGCTCCGCAGATTTCAGAGCATTGACCATAGTATACTCCGGGACGATTAACAATAAAGGTGGTTTGATTTAGTCGTCCTGGGACTGCATCGACTTTCACCCCAAGGGCGGGGACGGCTCATGAGTGGAGCACATCTTCGGCAGAAATTAGGACTCGAACGGGGGAGTTTATTGGAATTACCATTCGGTGGTCTGCTTCTAAAAGACGGAATTGACCTGGTGTTAAGTCTTGCGTGGGGATTATATAGGAGTCGAAGCCAAGATCTTGATAGTCTGTGTACTCGTAGCTTCAGTATCATTGATGGCCCATAGCTTTAATGGTAAGGTGTGGGTCATTAATTTCATCCATAAGATAAAGGATTCGTAGGGATGGGAGGGCAATTAGAATTAAAATTACGGCTGGGAGAATTGTTCAAATAATTTCGATTTCTTGGGAGTCCAGGATTAGTTTGTCTGTAAATTTAGCAGTTACTATAGCTACAATAATGTAAAGTACTAGTGTGCTGATTAGGAAGACGATTATTAAAGCGTGGTCGTGGAAATGTAAAAGTTCTTCTATAAGGGGTGAAGCTGCGTCTTGAAATCCAAGTTGGGAGGGATGTGCCATTAAGTTCAAGACACACGGGGGTTTAACCCGCAATTCTGCCTTGACAAGGCAGTGTAATGGCATTTTACTAGTGTCTTATGAAGAAAGTGACAGAGCGGTTATGTGGTTGGCTTGAAACCAATTGATGGGGGTTCAACTCCTCCCTTTCTCGTTAGTTTGAGCGAATTTGGACGAAAGCTGGCTCTTCGAATGTGTGATAAGGAGGTGGGCAGCCGTGAAGTCATTCCACGTTAGTTGCTGTTAATTCTACTGAGAGAACTTCACGTTTTGCGGCGAATGCTTCTCAGATGATAAAGAGGAACATAATAACAGCAACGAGGGATACTAAAGATCCGAGTGAGGAAACTGTGTTTCATAGGGTGTAGGCATCGGGGTAGTCTGAATATCGTCGAGGCATTCCAGCGAGTCCTAGGAAGTGCTGTGGGAAGAAGGTTAAATTTACTCCGGCAAACATTACACCAAAGTGTACTTTAGTTCATGTATCGTGTAGTGTATAACCTGTAAAGAGAGGGAACCAGTGGACAAAGCCAGCAACGATTGCGAATACAGCTCCCATTGAGAGAACGTAGTGGAAGTGAGCAACTACATAATATGTGTCGTGAAGGACAATGTCTAGGGAGGAATTTGCTAAGACAATTCCTGTTAGGCCTCCTACAGTAAATAGGAAAATAAACCCAAGGGCTCATAGTATTGGTGTTTCTCATTTAATGCTTCCTCCGTGAAGAGTAGCCAGTCAGCTGAAAACTTTAACACCAGTTGGGATGGCAATAATTATAGTAGCAGATGTGAAGTATGCACGTGTATCTACGTCCATTCCTACAGTAAACATGTGGTGGGCTCAAACAATAAAGCCTAAAAGGCCGATGGCCATCATGGCTCAGACCATTCCTATGTACCCGAAAGGTTCTTTTTTACCGGAATAGTAGGCAACAATATGGGAAATTATTCCAAAGCCTGGAAGAATAAGAATGTATACTTCTGGGTGGCCAAAGAATCAGAATAAGTGTTGATAAAGAATTGGATCCCCTCCCCCTGCTGGGTCGAAGAAGGCGGTGTTTAGGTTTCGATCTGTAAGAAGTATTGTAATTCCAGCAGCTAAGACTGGGAGGGAAAGAAGGAGAAGAACAGCTGTAATTAATACGGCTCAAACAAATAGTGGGATTTGGTATATTGAGACTGCGGGCGGTTTCATGTTAATGATCGTAGTAATGAAGTTAATAGCCCCCAGAATTGATGAAACCCCTGCTAGATGAAGGGAGAAAATAGTTAGATCTACTGATGCTCCGGCATGGGCAAGATTACCAGCTAATGGGGGGTATACAGTTCAACCTGTCCCAGCTCCAGCTTCTACCCCTGAAGAGGCTAAAAGTAGGAGGAAGGAAGGAGGGAGAAGTCAGAAGCTCATATTATTTATTCGGGGAAATGCCATGTCAGGGGCTCCGATCATTAGAGGGATAAGTCAGTTTCCGAAGCCTCCAATCATGATTGGCATTACTATAAAGAAAATTATTACGAAGGCATGGGCCGTAACAATTACGTTATAAATTTGGTCGTCTCCTAAAAGGGCGCCAGGTTGACTAAGTTCTGCTCGGATGAGTAAGCTTAAAGCGGTTCCTACTATTCCGGCTCAAGCACCAAATACTAGATAGAGGGTGCCGATGTCTTTGTGATTGGTCGAGAAAAATCAGCGCGTGATTGCCACAGGTAGGATGGCTGAGTTTTAAGCGGTGGATTGTAGCCCCATAGACAGAGGTTCGAATCCTCTTCTTACCAAGCTCTGAGGTGTATTTACATATAAGATTGCAAATCTTAAGATGCAGGCTAATTACCTGCCGGGGCTTTCCCCCGCCTATTATGCTTAGGCTAGGCGGGGGAAAGTAGATAGATGCTCGCTGGTTTGAGCGCTTAGCTGTTAACTAAGATTTTGCAGGATCGAGGCCTGCCTGTCTAGGAAGGCTTTAGCTTAATTAAAGTGTCTGTTTTGCATACAGTTGATGTGGGTTAGTGTCCCGCAAGTCTTATCAGGAACTGGGAGATTTTCACTCTCGCTTAGGGCTTTGAAGGCCCTTGGTCTGGTGTTAACCTAAGTCCCTACAGGGTGAGGAGGGCTGTAATGGCGGGGGTGAGGGGGAGGAGGAGAATTGTAGCTGAGGTTGAAATGGCTAGTGGGAGGTTTAGCTGGGGGGTGTGGAAGCGTCATGGTGTAGTTCCTGCTAGGTTGTTGGGAAATATAGTTAGGGTTATTGCGTAAGAAAGGCGTAGGTAAAAGTATAGGCTTAGAAGGGCTGTTAGCGCGGCTATTGTGGCTAAGAGGGGTAGATCTTGCTTTGTGAGTTCTTGGAGAATTAGTCATTTTGGTATGAAGCCTGTTAGTGGGGGAAGGCCTCCTAATGAGAGAAGGACTAAGGGGGCTAAAGAGGTGATGATCGGTGTTTTGGTTCAGGAAATTGCCAAAGAATTGACGTTTGTTGCTTTGTTAATTTTGAATACAAGGAATGTTGAGAAAGTTATAACAAAATAGGTTAAGAGGGTTAAAAGGGTCAGGGAAGGGGAGAATTGGATGATGAGAGTTATTCAGCCTAGATGGGCGATTGAGGAGTATGCCAGGATTTTACGAAGTTGCGTTTGGTTTAGTCCACCTCAGCCTCCAATTAGGGTTGATGAAATGCCTAGGAGAATTAGGAGGGTGGGGTTATTGGGTTGAAGTTGTAGGAATAGGGCGAAGGGAGCAAGTTTTTGTCATGTGGATAAAATAAGGCCTGTGGTAAGGTCTAAGCCTTGGAGAACCTCGGGGAGTCAAGAGTGTATTGGGGCTAGTCCGATTTTAAGGGCTAGGGCTAGTGTAATTATTGTAGTTGGGATCGGGTGGGTTATTTGTTGAATATCTCATTGGCCAGTTAGTCAGGCGTTGGTTGTGCTTGCAAATAGGAGTATAGCGGCAGCTGTAGCTTGTGTAAGGAAATATTTTGTAGTTGCTTCAACCGCTCGGGGGTGGTGGTGTTGGGCTATTAAGGGGATAATGGCCAGGGTATTGATTTCTAGGCCCATTCAGGCAAGCAGTCAGTGTGAGCTCGCGAATGTGATTGTTGTTCCTAAACCTAAACCAAATAATAGGATGGCTAAAATGTAAGGGTTCATTAGCAGAGGCAGGATTTTAACCTGCATGTTTGGGGTATGGGCCCAAGAGCTTAATGTTAGCTGACCCTGCTAGGAAGTGGTGTAGTGGAAGCACTAAGAGTTTTGATCTCTTCAGGTAGGGTTCAAATCCCTTCTTTCTAAGGAGCTGGGGGGACTTTAACCCCCATGGTTCACTCTATCAAAGTGGCCCTTTACTTCAGGCACAACTCCTTGGGGTTATAGCTGAGGGGGTAGGCCTGCGAATGCGATGGGTAGTGCTAAATGTCAGATGACAAGTGCTAGTGTGAGAGGGAGGAAGTTTTTTCAGATAAGGTGCATAAGCTGGTCGTATCGGAATCGGGGGTAGGATGCTCGGACTCAGAGGAAGACGATAGAAAGGAGGGCTGCTTTAGTTATGAGGTTAATGGCGGTGAGTTCCGGAAGGGTGGGGATGTGTGAGGCTCCTAAGAATAGGGTGGCTGAAAGGGTGTTTATTAAAAGAATGTTAGCATATTCGGCCAGGAAGAACAGTGCGAATGGGCCTCCTGCGTATTCTACGTTAAAGCCAGAGACTAGTTCGGATTCTCCTTCAGTTAGGTCGAAGGGGGCTCGGTTGGTTTCTGCTAGTGTTGAAATATATCATATGGCGGCTAGGGGTCATGCTGGCATTACAAGTCAGATGCTTTCTTGAGCAGTGTTGAAGGTTTGGAGGGTGAAGCCGCCTGTGAAGATAATAATGTTTAGGAGAATTAGGCCGAGGCTAACTTCATATGAAATGGTTTGGGCTACGGCTCGGAGGGCCCCAACTAGGGCGTATTTTGAATTTGATGCTCAACCTGAGCCTAAAATTGAATATACGGCGAGGCTTGACAGTGCCAGGATAAATAAAATGCCTAGGTTTAGGTCGGCTACGGGGTAGGGGAGAGGCATTGGTGCTCAGAGTGTGAGAGCCAGGGTTAGTGCTAATATGGGGGCAAGGAGGAAGAGAATTGGGGAAGAGGTGGAAGGTCGTACTGGTTCTTTAATAAATAGTTTAACTCCGTCAGCGATAGGTTGCAGGAGTCCGTAGGGTCCTACTACGTTAGGGCCTTTTCGTAGTTGCATATAGCCTAGGACTTTTCGTTCAATTAGGGTAAGGAAGGCAACGGCTAGAAGGACAGGGACAATAAAGGCCAGGGGATTAAGTAGGTGGGTAATTAATGCTGTGATCATAGTTAGAGAGAGGACTTGAACCTCTGTTTAAAGGGCTTAGGCCTTTTGCAATATGCCGGGCTCTGCCACTCTAACATGCCATTCTCTTAGGCATGGGGGAATGTACCCTCTTGCCTAGTTTAGATGATTTCATTAGGTAAGGGTGAGGCGTGCCTGGGGTATAGGCCTCTTCTTTTCGGTCCTTTCGTACTAGAAAAGATTAACTTCATAGATAGAAACTGACCTGGATTACTCCGGTCTGAACTCAGATCACGTAGGACTTTAATCGTTGAACAAACGAACCCTTAATAGCGGCTGCACCATTAGGATGTCCTGATCCAACATCGAGGTCGTAAACCCCCTTGTCGATATGGGCTCTAAAAGGGGATTGCGCTGTTATCCCTAGGGTAACTTGGTCCGTTGATCGGCGAGAGCCGGATCGTAAGAGGTCAGAGATTCTGTTAGTTAGAGTTGTAGCTCTTGCTTGTGGGAGTGTGGGAAAAGGGTTTTGGGTTTGTTCTCCCAATCCACATGGGGGTTTTGTGCTGCCCCATGGTCGCCCCAACCGAAGACATTAGGACAGGTGGTCATTAAGTTTGGGCCTTTATTGGGGGTGTTTAACATGATCTGTCTTGGTGTCTAAAGCTCCATAGGGTCTTCTCGTCTTATGTACTTATCCCCGCTTCTGCACGGGGAGATCAATTTCATTGACTGGAAAGAGGAGACAGTTAAGCCCTCGTTATGCCATTCATACAGGTCTCCATTTAAAAGACAAGTGATTACGCTACCTTCGCACGGTCAAAATACCGCGGCCGTTAAACATATAGTCACCGGGCAGGCGGGACCTCTTATTCTTTGGTTTTGCAAGAGGCGATGTTTTTGGTAAACAGGCGAGGCTTGAGAAATGTTTGCCGAGTTCCTTCTCTTTCTTTTAGTCTTTCCTGGTAAGCACACCAGTGTAGGGTTAACGGTGTTGGTTGGGACGATTTTCTAGTTTTGTATTTGTACGTTTGTCCAATACCCTCTTTGTTTGGGGCCGTTATTGTTCGGTGGGGGGTCCGTTCCGATTTACACATGTGCTAGGAGAGAGGGTGTAGCTCTCTTATTACTCATTTTAGCAGGGTCGCCCCCATGAGTGCATGGGGAGGCTCGGTAATGTTAGGGGATTAAGATTGTGGTATCAGGATATAGGGAGGGAGTATTATGTCTGAGCTTTAACGCTTTCTGTTGGGATGGCTGCTTTTAGGCCCACCGGAACATTCTTCCTTAAAAATTATGATCTTTATCCTTCTAAAAAAGTTGTATCTTTATTCAAAGGGGCTGTACCCCCTTTGACTAACTCTCACGGTTTCTTTTAATCATTGGGTTGTTACTATTGTATGAAGGGAGAAGCCATGAGGCTGAACTTTTATCCAATTCCCGGGCAACCAGCTATAACTGAGTTCGATAGGTCTGTCACCCCTACTCGAAGCTCTCCCCACTCTTTTGCCACAGAGACGGGTTTGCCCTATAAATAGGCTGTCTTGGAGTAGCTCACACAGTTTCGGGATTTCAAACTAAAGTTCTCTTTGCTTGAATGTGCTGGCTAAATCATGATGCAAAAGGTACGAGGAGTAATCTCTGCTTTTTATGGCTTTACTGGTCTGTTTCATCTCTCTTTCAGCTTTCCCTTACGGTACTTTTTCTATTGCGCCCTTGTGGTCCTTTTCTGTCTCCCATACTTAGGGGGAAAAATGCTTTGTTTATTGAGTTTGAAGTGTTTTTGGGTTTATTCATGTTTGTTTGTTGGGTTTGATTGGTGGGGCTAGCTAATAGGCATCAGGACGATTCGATTTGCACGAATGACTTCTCAGTGTAAGGGAGATGCTTTTCTGTCTTAGCTACGTCCTGGTTTAACCAAGCGCACCTTCCGGTACGCTTACCATGTTACGACTTTCCTCTCCTTCGCGGTTGTTAGGGTTTAAAGAAATTTTAGGTCCAGTTGCTTGGGGAGGGTGACGGGCGGTGTGTGCGCGCTTAAGAGCCGGCTTCAGCGGAACACTCTGCTTTCTGCTTACTGCTAAATCCTCCTTCAGCTACATGTTTCAGTGTAGCATTCGTGTTCGCTGTGGGCAGCGAATGTAGCCCATTTCTTCCCCTCCCATTCACTACACCTCGACCTGACGTTCTGGGCTGTGCCGATTGTGCTTACTATTAGTCCTTCACAGGGTAAGCTGGCGACGGTGGTATATAGGCGGAAAAAGCTAGGGGGGGTGAGGTTAAACGGGGATTATCGGTTCTAGAACAGGCTCCTCTAGGTGGATGTTAAGCACCGCCAAGTCCTTTGGGTTTTAAACTAATGTTCGTAATTCCCAGGCGGATGTTTGATGTAGTAAACAATCAATGTTTAAGGCTAAGCATAGTGGGGTATCTAATCCCAGTTTGTTTCTTAGCTTTCGTGGGTTCAGGTTGGATAAAGCCACTTTCGTAGTTGGGGTTCACTTCCTCGGAAGCGTATAACAGCTAGGAGGAGGTTCCGCTTTAGTTACATATTTTCCTTAACCACGCTTTACGCCGTTGTCTGTCAACTTGAGCCTCTCGTATAACCGCGGTGGCTGGCACGAGTTTTACCGGCTCTCTTAGCTTTAACTAAGTCAAGTTTTCACTTATGGCTTAATATTTATCACTGCTGGATTCCCTTGGGGGTGTGGCTAAGCAAGGTGTTGTGGGCTACATGTGTTGTGTGCCTGATACCGGCTCCTTGTGCCCGAGAAGGGTACTAAGGGCATCCTCACAGGGGGGCGGATACTTGCATGTGTAAATCTAGCTAAAGCTGACAGTAAAGTCAGGACCAAACCTTTGTGCTTGCGGGGCTTTCTAGGGCCCATCTTAACATCTTCAGTGTTATGCTTTAATTAAGCTACGCTAGC